ACTTCTACGAATAGCTCGTAATGCTGCGTCTCTTCCGAGACCGGGACCTTTTATCATGACTTCTGCTCGTTGCATACCTTGATCAACTACTGTACGAATAGCATTTGCTGCAGCAGTTTGAGCGGCAAAGGGTGTCCCTCTTCTCGTACCCTTGAATCCACAAGTACCGGCCGAGGACCAGGAAACCACCCGCCCCCGCACATCTGTAACTGTGACTATGGTATTATTGAAACTTGCTTGAACATGAATAACTCCCTTTGGTATTCTACGTGCACTCTTACGTGAACCAATACGTACATTCCTACGTGAACCAGTTCTCGGTATAGCTTTTGCCATATTGTATCATCTCATAAATATGAGTCAGAAATATATGGATATATCCATTTTATGTCAAAACAGATTTCTTATTTGTACATTGAGCCCTTTAGGGGGTCTGATTATCCTTGTCTTTGTTTATGTCTCGGGTTGGAACAAATTACTATAATGCGCCCCCGCCTACGGATTAGTCGACATTTTTCACAAATTTTTCGAACGGAAGCTCTTATTTTCATATTTGTCATTCCTTATCTTAAATCTTAATTCTTTTTTGGTAGAAAATAAGTTTCTTGAAATTTTGCATCTCGAATCGTATCGTCGTATCGAATAAAAATGACCTAATCTTTCGAATCCTTGTTTCGGAGTCGATAAATTATACGTCCTCTGGTTGAATCATAACGACTTACTTCAATTTTGACTTTATCTCCTGGCAGTATCCGTATAAAACTACGTCGGATCTTTCCTGAAACGTAACCTAGAATCAGATCTTCATTATCTAACCGAACTCGGAACATGCCATTGGGAAGCGATTCAGTAATTAAACCTTCATGAATCCATTTTTGTTCTTTCATTTCAGGTAAAGCCCCCCTGAAGTATCAATTAATGGAGGAAAGACGATATTAGACAACTCACCCCCTTTCTTTTTTTTTTTACAAATAGGAAGAGGTTTCGGATCCCATTTGGATGTTAAATGGATTACCATATATAACACAAAATTTCTCCACCGATTCGTTCTAGTCGAGCCTCCCGGTCTGTCATTATACCCCGAGAAGTAGAAAGAATTACAATTCCCATCCCACCTAAAATTCTAGGAATTCGTTGAGAGTTAGAATAGATTCGTAAACCGGGTCTACTGATCCGTTTTAAATTTAAAAAATTTCTATAGGGTCTTTTCCCATTCCTTCTATGTCGAAGGGTTAAAACCAAAAAATATTTGTTTTTTTCTCGATGTTTTCTGACGTTTTCGATAAAACCCTCTCGGAAAAGCATTTTAACAATATTTTCGGTAATATTAGTAGATGCTATGCGAACAACTCTTTTTCTATCCATATCAGCATTTCGTATAGAGGTTATTATCTCAGCAATAGTGTCTCTACCCATGATGAACTAAAATTATTGGTGTCTCAAAATTGGATATAATCAACATGTTTTTCTTTTTTTTTTTTTTTTTTTGATTTATGAATAGGAATTTTGCAAGGTATATGCGTGAGACACAATCTACGAATTAATCTAGTTCTTAATCTATTTCTTTCAAATACCCCAAAGATATCACGATCTCATTTTATTTTATAATACCTCGGGAGCTAATGAAACTATTTTAGTAAAATTCAATTTTCTCAATTCACGGGGGATTGCCCCAAAAATTCGAGTTCCTTTTGGATTTCCTTCTTGATCAATCACAACTGCAGCATTGTCATCATATCGTATTATCATACCGCTGTCACGTTTTAGTTCTTTACAGGTACGAACAATTACAGCTCTCACTACTTCTGATTTTTCTAGGGGCATATTTGGTACTGCTTCTTTAATCACAGCAACAATAACGTCACCAATATGAGCATATCGACGATTACTAGCTCCTATGATTCGAATACACATCAATTCTCGAGCCCCGCTGTTATCCGCTACATTTAAATGGGTCTGAGGTTGAATCATATCAAATTTTTTGTTTATTCTTCCAATGCAAAGGATGAAGAAAATAAAAGAAATATTGTTTGTCCAAAAAAAGAAACCTGCGTTTTTGTTTCATCCCTAAGATTCATCTCTGTCGGTTCTACATTTTTATCCCGAAATAATAAATTGAGTTCGTATAGGCATTTTAGATGCTGCTATTAAAATAGCCCTTCTAGCTATATTTTCGGTTACTCCACCCATTTCATATAGTATTCGCCCCGGTTTAACAACAGCTACCCAATATTCAGGGGATCCTTTCCCCGAACCCATACGTGTTTCAGCAGGTCTTACTGTAACTGGTTTGTCTGGAAATATACGGACCCATATTTTTCCACCACGGCGTGCATTTCGTGTCATTGCTCGTCGACCTGCTTCGATTTGTCTAGATGTGATCCAAGCAGGTTCAAGTGCCTGAAGAGCATATTTACCGAAACAAATATGATTACCTCGATAAGATATTCCCTTCATTCTTCCTCTATGTTGTTTACGGAATCTAGTTCTTTTGGGGTTATAGTTGATGGTTGTTTCAGAATTCCATCTCTACTACAGAACTGGACGTGAGAGTTTCTTCTCATCCAGCTCCTCACGACTAAAAGGATTCAAAATTGAATTTCAATTAATTTGAATAGATATTTGAATAGATAAGATATTAGTAGATATTAGAACATTTTTATAAAAAAAAATGTTTCTAATGTGCTAATAAATCTTGATTTTCTTTTGTCCTTTATCCAAAAAAAAAGAAAGTTTTCGCGGGCGAATATTGACTCTTGCAATCTCTATTTCAGTCGTAGCACTTGCTCATGACTTCTCAGAATAGATGAATTGATTTCCGGTTCATTTCGCCATCCCGACTAGTGAATCAGTAAGATTCATTTGTTCAATAAAATCTTTTGCATTCACAGGTTACATCGTTCCCACCGCTTCGTATTTAATGGTTAGGTCAGAATTCTACAACGGAGCTCATAATCTAATTTATTCTTGAGTCAACCTTCTTAGTCTTTATTGGCTCGAAGCTCTTGATTTTTTTCTTCTATAACTATAAGAAGGATTCATTTAATGTTTCATTATGGATGAATCAATTAGTATTGATGCTTTATTACACTGTCTTTTATGAGATGACTCATAGACCTTACATATTGGAATTCTATATCATTGATATTCTTTTTCTTTCTTTCTCTCATCCTTCCATTTATCCACACCTTTCTTCTGTATTTTGCTTTCAACTTAGAATTCAAGTTTATTCAAAAAAAATTCAGTTGCTACAAAGATATGATCGATTTCTCATATCTTGACTGGTTCTTTAGATCCAGATAATACGAAGTGATGAGTTGGTTTTCATACTACCGGGCTGGTCTTTTTTTAATCCTAACCCTAAAAAAAACCAACGAGTCACACACTAAGCATAGCAATTATATGAAAAGTTCAATCGAATTTTTATTCAACCCTATAGAATTAAGAATTAGAATTGCTTGCGTTGATTGGCCAGAAAAAGAATTAAAGTTTTCTTATTCTTCTTCCTTGTCTATAAAAATCCAAATTTTGATGCCTAATACCCCATAGATAGTCCGAACTGTATAGCAACAATAATCAATTTTAGCTCGAATAGTTTGTAGGGGAACTCTACCCTCTCTGATCCATTCGACACGTGCAATTTCTTTTCCGTCGATACGACCTGCAATTTGTACTTGAATTCCTTTTGTATCTGCTTGTTCAGTTAATTCAATAGCCTTTTTCATTGCTTTTCGAAATGAAACTCTATTCTTTAATTGTCCGGCTATAAATTCCGCAAGAATATTAGGATTTCCGTAAGGTTTTGCAATTCTTGTAATAGCAATGTTAAGTTTTCGGTTCACATAATGAAATTCTTTTTGTAGATTCATCTGTAATTCTTCGATTCCTTGCGGTTTACTTTCGATTAATAACTTTGGGAATCCCATAAAGATTATGACCTGGATCAAATCGATTCTTTTTTGAATCTCTATACGTGCAATTCCCTCGGCGCCGGAGGATATTCTCATATTTTTTTGTACATAATTTTTTATAAAATCTCTTATTTTTTGATCTTCTTGTAGACCCTCAGAATAATTTTTTGGTTGTGCAAACCAAAGAGAATGATGACTTTGGGTTGTACCAAGTCTGAAACCAAGTGGATTTATTTTTTGTCCCATACTACCCCACTACTATACATATCGTGATATACCATAGTTGTCTTTTTCCATCTAGGTTTTTTTAATGAATATAGTGATACAAATTCATATTCATCTAAAGATATATCTTTCACTACAATAGTTATATGGCAGGTAGTTCTTTTTATCGCATAGCTACGTCCTCGAGCTCGAGGTTTGAATTTCTTCGCGGTAGTACCTTCGTTAACCTCAGCTTTACTAATTATTAAATTGGCTTCGTCGGAACCCAGAATGGAACCAGCATTTGTTGCTGCAGAATAAACCAATTTAAAAATTGGATAACATGCTCTATAGGGCATGAGTTCTAGTATCATAAGTGTTTCCTCATAGGAACGTCCGCGAATTTGATCAATTACTCTTCTTGCTTTGTCTGCAGATATAGATATATGTCGACCTAACGCGTATACTTCCGTTTTTTTCTTCCGTATGCTACCTAGCGGACGCAGAGGAGGGTAGTCTTCCGTTTTTTTCCTGTTTAGTATCCTATTTAAAAAATTTGACATAAGCTTTCTCTCCTACTAATGAATCATAAGTATCTATCCAGATTTTTTTAAGATGAGATTAACGACGAGATTTATTATCACTTTTTGCATGTTCTCGGAAATTTAAAGTAGGTACAAATTCTCCCAATTTGTGACCTACCATACGATCTGTTATATAAATAGGCAAATGCTCCTTACCATTATGAATAGCAATCGTATGGCCGATCATTGTGGGTATAATGGTAGATGCCCGGGACCAAGTTACTATTATTTCTTTTTCTGCTTTTTTATTAAGCTTATCAATTTTTTTTAATAGATGATTGGCTACAAAAGGATTTTTTTT